ATGCACATTGTTTTAATAGTGTAAATAAGCGCATTTTAGGCCCTAAATAAGCTACTAGAGGTTTTCCTGTTTCCGGGGGTTTTCAGGAGTCTTAACAATCTCTCGAGTTTAGGGGGGTAGGGGGGTTTTACGCGCAGAAACCGGGGGTCATATTAGATATCATTCGAGTGAACAAGCACTACTTATGCTCTTGAGATTATAATATGCAATGCTTATGTAAAGTCTTTTCAACACACATACTATTTACCTGCTTAATTCGTTAAATGTTCTCCCTTGTTAGTCATTACCGTGTGCACTCTGAGGGGTCAGTTGAAAGGAAAGAAAAAAAAGAGAACCCCTTGCACGATGGAGTGAACGCCCGGCATGCTGGGTCATCTCGCTTTTGTACTTCACCATTAACTTATGTAAGCGTCGATGAAAGTGTGGGGAGTAATATCAATCAATGGCCCTGAAGTAGGAACCAAATGCCAGGAATAATTCACTGTGTGTGACCCCCACTAATACTTGTCCCTCACCTTCAATAACCGTTAGCAATATAGAAATCAACTGATGGTCGGTTCTTACTACATCGCTTTCTTATATTAACGAGATGTTGGGTAAAGGTATAACTTAACATATGATTTAAAAGTGTTCGGTCTTAAATTTCGCCTATCCTTGAATTAGTAAATTGTTAGATAAACCACTACTTGCTTTATATAAACCTTAGTCGTTCTAGTGATATATGAGTGGTTTATTACTATATATGTTGATAAAACATATATGTCCTTGAATGCCAGTGAAATGGTTAATATAAATTAATGGTGATAATACATATATGCATATATAAACATATACTGTATAAGTACATAAGCGTTTGGCGCGCGCAAAGAATAGTTTAGTTTAGAATCCTAGCTTTGGGAGTTAGGGGTGGGAGTTAAAATCTCCTTTCTTTGAGCAGTAGGGGGGAATTTAACCTCCGACATCCGGTTTACAAGACCGGCGCTCTTACGCTGAGCTACTAGTGCAGGATCATCCAAGAGCTTTATTCTCCACTCAGCCAGCTAGTGGGGAGAGAACAAGGAAGAGGAAGAAGTATAAGAAGGATGCAATCTGGCCAATGATAATGTAAGGGTGTTCTACGGGCATTCCTCCAATCCATGTTAGGATGGCGACGTCTGCGATGAGGGTTCAAAATAGAAATTGTGTGACGGGTCGAAAAGTTAGGCCCCGTTGTTTGGAAGTGTGGAGAATGGGGACAACCATAAGGACGAGGATGGAGGCAAGTAGGGCTAAGACGCCGCCTAGTTTGTTGGGGATGGATCGAAGGATTGCGTAGGCAAAGAGGAAATATCACTCGGGCTTGATGTGTGGTGGGGTGACTAGCGGGTTGGCAGGAGTGAAGTTGTCTGGGTCTCCTAAGAGATTTGGTGAAAATAGAGCGAGGGCTGTAAGGCCAATTACCAGGGCTGCAAAGCCTAGCAAATCCTTATACGAAAAATAGGGGTGGAAAGAAATTTTATCAGCATCTGAATTTAAACCAAGGGGGTTGTTTGAGCCGGTTTGGTGAAGGAAAAGAAGGTGAACCATAGTGGCACCTGCAATAACGAATGGGAAGAGAAAGTGGAAAGCAAAGAATCGGGTTAGAGTGGCGTTATCGACGGAGAAGCCCCCTCAGATCCATTGAACAAGTGCGTTTCCGATGTATGGTACTGCAGAGAGGAGATTTGTGATGACGGTTGCCCCTCAAAATGATATTTGCCCTCAGGGCAGGACGTAGCCAACAAAGGCTGTCATTATTACAAGGAGGAGTAGAACAACTCCTACGTTTCATGTCTCTTTGTAGAGGTACGAACCGTAGTACAACCCACGGCCGATATGTATATAAATGCAGATAAAAAAGAAAGATGCGCCGTTGGCATGAAGGTTTCGGATAAGTCAGCCGTAGTTGACGTCTCGACAAATGTGACCAACAGAAGAGAAGGCAGTTGCGATGTCAGAGGTGTAATGTATGGCGAGAAAGAGTCCTGTAAGAATTTGGATTACCAAGCAAAGGCCAAGTAAGGAGCCAAAGTTTCATCATACTGAGATGTTAGAGGGGGCTGGGAGGTCAACCAGTGCATTGTTTGCAATTTTTAGTAGTGGGTGGGTTTTTCGTAGGCTTGCCATTAGAGGTTCTTGTAGTTGAATAACAACGGTGGTTTTTCAAGCCATTAGTCCTGGTTAAAATCCTGGCAGGAATTATGACCTATATTATGTGTTTGTTCTTATTGGGGTTGGTGTTAGGCTTAGTAGCTGTTGCTTCTAATCCTTCCCCGTATTTTGCTGCTTTAGGGTTGGTAGTTGTAGCGGGTATGGGGTGTGGTGTTTTAGTGGGCCACGGGGGCCCTTTTTTATCTTTAGTCCTGTTTTTAATTTATCTAGGGGGGATGCTTGTTGTGTTTGCATATTCAGCCGCTCTGGCTGCTGAGCCATTTCCAGAGGGGTTGGGAAGTCGGCCAGTTGTAGCATATATGGTTCTTTATGTTTCTGGGGTGTGTTTGGCTTCCAGCGTGGTGTGAGGTGGCTGGTATGAGTCATCTTGAATTCCAGCCGACGAACTTGGGGAGTTTTCCATATCTCGGGGAGATATTGGGGGAGTTGCTATAATATACTCATCGGGAGGAGGGATACTGGTGATTAGTGCCTGGGTGTTGCTTCTTACCTTGTTTGTTGTCTTGGAGTTAACTCGAGGGTTAAGTCGAGGAACACTTCGGGCGGTCTAATAGGCAGCCAGAAGTAGGGCAAGGGTTAGGGAAAGAAGGAACAAGGCAAGGTAGGTTTTGATTAAACCTTGTTGTGTATTACTAATTGTAGTCACAAGGGGGATGTTAGAGGAAGCCAGAGCTTTAGGGCCAACTTTCTCGATTCAGGTCTGATCTAGTATTTGGCTGGCAATGGTTTGTCCTAGGACAAGGTTAAGTTTTGGGGTAAATCGGTGGATGATGGTTGGGAAAAATCCTAACATATTAGAGAAGTGGTGAAGAGGCAGGTGAGGTATTGCCTGGTATTGCTTGTTTGTCAGGGATGCTAGCTCGAGGGCGAGGAGGAGGCCAATAATTGTGACGACAAGGGCGGCTAATTTAAGAAGTGGGGGTATGGTTATGATTGGGGTTTTGAGTGGGACAATGCTTGAGGTAATTAAAAGGCCAGCAACAATGCTTCCCCATGCAAGTCGCTTGATTGGGTTAATAACTGCGGGGTTGTTTTCATTGATGGGGGAAAGTGAGTTGAATCGGGGGTAACCCATTGACACAAAAAAGACTACTCGGAGGCTGTAGATTGCTGTAAAGGAGGTGGCCAGAAGGGTAAGAACTAGGGCTCAGGCGTTTAGGTGAGATGTGTTTAGGGCTTCAATAATTGCATCTTTTGAGAAGAAACCCGCGAGAAAGGGGGTTCCCGTAAGGGCTAGGCTTCCAATCGTTAGACAGGAAGATGTAAAAGGGGTGAGGTGGTGCATACCCCCCATTTTGCGAATATCTTGTTCGTCATTTAGGCTGTGGATTACTGAGCCGGAGCAGAGGAAGAGTATTGCTTTAAAAAAGGCGTGTGTGCAAATGTGCAGGAAGGCGAGCTGGGGTTGATTAAGTCCAATAGTCACTATTATGAGTCCTAATTGGCTAGATGTTGAGAAGGCAACAATTTTTTTAATGTCATTTTGGGTTAAAGCGCAGGTAGCTGTAAATAGCGTGGTTAGGGCTCCTAAGCAGAGGCAAGTAGTCAAGGCGGTTTGATTTCCTTCTAGAAGAGGGCTTATGCGGACTAGTAAAAAAATACCAGCAACGACTATAGTGCTGGAGTGCAGTAGGGCAGATACCGGCGTAGGACCTTCCATGGCTGAAGGAAGCCAGGGATGGAGCCCAAATTGCGCCGACTTGCCAGTGGCGGCGACGATTAGTCCTAAGAGAGGAAAAGTGAGGTCGAAGTCTTTAGAGGCTGCAAAGATTTGTTGTATTTCTCACGAGTTTAGGTTTATAGCTATTCATGCTATGGCAAAAATTAGTCCAATGTCTCCCACGCGGTTGTATACAACCGCTTGAAGGGCGGCGGTGTTAGCATCGGCTCGTCCATACCACCACCCGATAAGAAGGAAAGACATAATGCCAACCCCTTCTCACCCAATAAATAGTTGAAACATATTATTGGCTGTTACTAGGATAATTATAGCAATAAGAAAGACTAAAAGATACTTGAAGAATCGATTCATGTTGGGGTCCGCGTGCATATACCAGGATGCAAACTCAAGGATAGACCATGTGACATACAGGGCGATAGGGGTAAAAATAATTGAATAGTGGTCAAACTTAAGGCTAATATTAATATCAAAACAGGTTGTGTTTATTCAGCTTCATGAGGTAACAATCGTCTCCGCACCTTCGTTAAAAAACAAAAATAGAGGGAGGAGGCTAACAAAGAAGGCTAGTTTTACTGCCGTCTTAACATGGGAGACAGCTCAGCTAGGGGCCTGGATGCGAGGAGAAAGGGTTGAGAGTACGGGGTAGGCCAATAGTGTAAAAATAATGATTAAGCTCGAGGTTATCATAAGGGAAGTGGGGTGCATAGCTACTACTTGGATTTGCACCAAGAGTTTTTGGTTCCTAAGACCAATGGATGAGCTGTTATCCTTCAGAAGCTGTTCGAGTGAGCCCTGGGGTTCAACCAAGGTCGCGGAGATTAGCAGTCTTCGTTGCTGGCGAGCCTCTCTCGGTGGATAAGGGGGGTTTCACCCCTGTCTTTAGAATCACAATCTAATATTTTCTTTAAACTATATCTACATGAGGCTCACCCTCAAATTAGTTCAGGCTTCAGAATAAGCAGAAGCAGTGGTATAATATGGAGGGCCATAAGGAGATGTTCTCGTGTATGCGAGGGGTCTAGTGCAATGATGTGTGCTGGGAGGGGGCCTCGCTGAGTTATAAGAAACATATATAGGGAGTAACTCGCGGTAATAAGGGTGCCTGCTCCCGTTAGTACTAGGGTTCATCAGGACCAGTTGAATATAGAAGCAATAATTATAATTTCACCCATAAGATTGGGTAGAGGAGGAAGTGCCAGGTTAGCAAGACTTGCAACAAATCATCATGTTGTTATCAGAGGGAGAACCATTTGTAATCCTCGGGCTAAGAGTATGGTCCGGCTGTGTGTTCGTTCGTAGCTTGTGTTAGCAAGGCAGAAGAGTGCGGAGGATGCAAGGCCGTGGGCAATTATAAGGATTAGGGCTCCACTGAAGCCTCAGGGGGTTTGAATAAGAATGCCACCAATGACCAGGCCTATATGGCTTACGGAAGAGTAGGCAATGAGTGATTTTAAGTCTGTTTGACGTAAACAAATTGAACCAGTTATAACGACGCCTCAAAGGGCAAAAACAATGAAAGGGTTGCTCAGCTCTTGGGTAAGGGGGTCTAACATAACAACTATTCGCATCATCCCGTAACCGCCTAGTTTTAAAAGTACGGCAGCAAGAATTATTGAACCTGCAACTGGGGCCTCAACGTGTGCTTTAGGCAGTCAAAGATGGACTCCATATAGTGGTATTTTGACTAAAAATGCAAGAAGGCAGCCGGCCCACCATAGCTTGTCTGCGTAAGAGGTAAGTTGAACAGGGTCTGAGTACTGAAGTGTAAGGAGCGAGAGGGTGCCAGCACTGTTTTGAAGGAGAAGAAGGGCAACCAGTAGTGGAAGAGACCCGGCCAATGTATAGAAAAGGAAGTAAATGCCCGCGTTTAGCCGCTCGGTTTGGTTGCCTCAACGAGTAATAATAATTAGAGTCGGGATAAGGGTAGCTTCAAATATAACGTAAAATATGATGATTTCAGTGGCCCCAAAGGCCAGGATCAGAAAAATCTGAAGAGATGTTAATAGGGTGATGTAGGTGCGTTGACGGTTTAAGGGTTCAAGTGTTGTGTGGTTTTGGCTTGCGATGATTATAAGAGGAAGTAACCAGCAAGTAAGTACTAGAAGAGGTGTGGATAGGGGGTCTGTTGCCATGTAACCATTAAGGCTGGACCAGCCTGTTTCTGACATGTTGGCCAATCATGACAGACTAAGGAGAGCAATAATAAGGCTCTGAGTAAGGGTTGTAGGTCAGAGTCATTTAGGTTTAACTGCCCAGGTAGTGGGAATAAGCATAAGGGTGGGGATTAGGATTTTTAGCATTGTAGTAGGTTTAGGCTTTGTAGGTGATCGGTGCCGTGGGTCCGGGCGGTGGCTACTAGTAGGGCGAGGCCGGCGCTTGCTTCACAAGCCGAAAATGCTAATAAAAGCATAGGGGCTGCGGAAAAATTGGTAGACCCGAGTTGAAGGGTTCATAGAGAAAGAGCAATAAATAGAGAAAGTATTATTCCTTCTAGGCAGAGAAGGGCGGAAAGAAGGTGGGTACGATGAAAGGCCAGGCCAGTTAGTCCTAGTATGAAAGCCGATGAGAAGGCAAAGTGAACGGGGGTCATTAGGTAATTATGGACTTTAACCACAAGTTTTTGAGCCGAAATCAAAGGTTTTTCTTAAACTAATTATCTATTCAGCCCACTCTAGGCCCCCTTGGAGCCACTCGTAGATTAATCCTAAAGTGAGAAGGGTTAGAACGGCTGTAGCTCATAAGAATGTTAATAAGGGTGACGCTAGTTGGTCTCCCCAAGGAAGCGGGAGAAGTAGAGCAATTTCTAAGTCAAAGAGTAAGAACAGGATTGCAACTAGAAAGAATCGTAGTGAAAAAGGGAGACGGGCTGATCCCAGGGGGTCAAAACCGCATTCATAGGGTGAAAGTTTCTCGTGGTCGGGGGTCATTTGGGGTAGTCAGAATGACACAATGGCCAAAATAACGGAGAGGGCTGCGGTAATAGTAATTACAGTTGTAACTAGGTTCATTATCTTTCCTTGGACTTTAACCAAGACCGGGTGATTGGAAGTCACTTATACTAACTTAGTACTAGAAAGATTAAGATCCTCATCAGTAGATGGAGATATATAGGAATAGTCAGACAACGTCGACGAAGTGTCAATATCAGGCGGCTGCCTCAAATCCGAAGTGATGTTCAGATGTAAAGTGGTATCGAATTTGACGGAGTAAACAAACGGCTAGGAAGGTAGAGCCTATAATTACGTGAAGTCCGTGGAAGCCGGTGGCGACAAAGAAGGTAGAGCCGTATACGCCGTCTGCAATCGTAAAAGGGGCTTCATAGTACTCTAAGCCTTGAAGGAAGGTGAAGTAGAATCCCAGGAGAATTGTCAGTGTGAGGGACTGGATGGCTTGTTTTCGTTCACCCTCCATAATGCTGTGGTGGGCCCAGGTAACTGTAACCCCGGAGGCAAGCAGAACTGCTGTATTAAGCAGGGGGACCTCGAAGGGGTCAAGTGCGGTAATGCCCGTAGGTGGTCAGCACCCGCCTAATTCTGGGGTGGGTGCAAGACTTGCGTGGTAGAAAGCTCAGAAAAATCCGAGGAAGAAGAAGACTTCTGAGGTAATGAAAAGAATTATACCATAGCGAAGTCCTTTTTGGACGGGGGGTGTGTGGTGCCCCTGGAAAGTGCCTTCTCGAACAACATCTCGTCATCATTGAAACATGGTGAGAAGGAGAAGGGTTGTTCCAAGCATTATTAAGGTTGTAGATTGGAAGTGGAACCAGGTTGCGAGGCCTGATGTCATTAATAGGGCAGCAACGGCGCCTGTTAAAGGTCAAGGGCTGGGGTCAACTATATGATAGGGGTGTGCTTGATGGGCCATTAAACGTTTTCTTGTAGGTAAAGTGTTAAGAGGAGAACAAATACATAGGCTTGAATCATAGCCACAGCGATCTCTAAAAGAGTTAGGAGAACCAGAACTGTGGATGTTAAAAGTGCTACGGCAGGCATTAAAGGTATAAGAACGAAAGCAGCTGTTGCAATTAGTTGAATTAAAAGATGGCCGGCTGTTAAATTTGCTGTTAGCCGAACCCCTAGAGCAAGGGGGCGAATAAATAGGCTAATTGTTTCGATGACAATGAGGACTGGAATAAGGGGGCCAGGGGTCCCTTCTGGTAGAAGGTGGCCTAGGGCGTGTGTTGGTTGGTTTCGTATTCCAATGATCACGGTTGCAAGTCAAAGGGGGGTTGCAAGGCCCAGGTTAAGGGAGAGTTGGGTAGTGGGTGTGAAAGTATATGGGAGAAGGCCTAGTATATTAAGAGTAATTAAGAAAATTATTAAAGAGGTTAAGAGGGCAGCTCATTTGTGTCCTCCGAGGCTTAAGGGTAAAAGAAGCTGTTGTGTAAAGCGGTTAATAAATCACCCTTGGAGGGCAAGGAAGCGATTGTTTAGTCATCGGGCTGTGGGTGTGGGGAATAAGATTCATGGAAGGGTCAGGGCCAAGGCTATTAAAGGAATTCCGAGATATGTGGGGCTCATAAATTGGTCAAAGAAGCTTAGTGTCATGGTCAGGTTCAGGGGTCTGTTTTAGGTTTCTCAGTGCTTTGGAGGGTTGGCTCGTTGGGGAAAGTGTGGGCCAATACTTTAGCGGGGATAATGGTTAAAAAAACTAATCACGAGAAGACTAGGATTGCAAATCAAGGCGCGGGGTTGAGTTGAGGCATGTCGCTAGGGGTGGTTGGGAGCCACCAGTCTTTAGCTTAAAAGGCTAACGCTAGGCCCTATTTAGCTTCTTAGCGAGGCGTCTTCAAGTATTCGGGACGATCAGTTTTCAAAGTGTTCTAGAGGAACTGCTTCAACTACAATGGGTATAAAGCTGTGGTTAGCTCCGCAAATCTCAGAACATTGACCATAGAAGACTCCTGGTCGGGATGCAATAAAAGCTGTCTGGTTTAGGCGACCTGGAACCGCGTCTATTTTGACTCCGAGGGCTGGAACTGCTCATGAGTGGAGAACATCATCAGCGGAGACTAAGACTCGAATGGGGGACTCTACTGGAATTACCATGCGGTGGTCTGCTTCTAGAAGACGAAACTGGCCGGGGGTGAGATCTTGTGTTGGAATTATATATGCATCAAATCCGAGGTCTTCGTAATCAGTATACTCGTAGCTTCAGTATCACTGATGGCCAACGGCTTTAATTGTAAGAAGCGGGTTGTTAATTTCATCTATTAGGTAAAGAATGCGGAGGGATGGTAGGGCAATAAGGATAAGAATAATTGCCGGGAGGACAGTTCAGATAATCTCAATTTCTTGGGAGTCTAGAATATATTTGTTGGTTAATTTAGTGGAAACTATAGCCACAATAATGTAAAGTACTAAGGTACTGATTAAGAAAACGATTATTAAGGCGTGGTCGTGAAAATGAAGAAGTTCTTCTATTACAGGTGAAGCTGCATCTTGAAATCCTAGCTGTGAGGGATGGGCCATTGGGGGGGGGCAAGACACGCGGGAGTTCAACCCACAATTCCGCCTCGACAAGGCGGTGTAATATTCTTTTTACTAGTGTCTTATAAAGAAAGTGACAGAGCGGTTATGTGGTTGGCTTGAAACCAACCCATGGGGGTTCGACTCCTCCCTTTCTCGTTAGTTTGACTGAACTTGAACAAATGCAGGTTCTTCAAAGGTGTGGTAGGGGGGAGGGCAGCCGTGTAGTCACTCTACATTTGTTGTTGTAAGTTCTACTGCTAGAACTTCTCGTTTAGCAGCAAATGCTTCTCAAATAATAAACAGGAACATAATAACTGCTACTAGAGAGACTAGAGACCCAATTGAGGAAACGGTATTTCACAGGGTGTAGGCATCGGGGTAGTCCGAATATCGTCGAGGTATCCCAGCAAGGCCGAGGAAGTGTTGGGGGAAGAAGGTTAAATTTACACCGGCAAACATTACTCCGAAGTGGATTTTTGTTCAAGTGCTGTGAAGGGTGTACCCTGAGAATAGGGGAAATCAGTGTACGAAGCCAGCAACAATAGCAAAGACAGCTCCCATAGATAGGACGTAGTGGAAATGGGCAACCACATAATAAGTATCATGAAGCACAATGTCAAGGGAGGAGTTGGCAAGGATAATTCCGGTTAAACCCCCTACTGTAAAAAGAAAGATAAACCCTAGTGCTCAGAGGAGGGGTGTTTCTCATTTAATGGAGCCCCCGTGTAGGGTTGCGAGCCAGCTAAAGACTTTAACGCCTGTGGGGATTGCAATAATTATTGTGGCAGAGGTAAAGTAGGCGCGGGTGTCTACGTCCATTCCGACGGTAAACATATGGTGGGCCCATACAATGAACCCTAGAAGGCCAATGGCCATCATTGCTCACACTATTCCTATGTAGCCGAAAGGTTCTTTTTTACCTGAGTAGTAGGCAACAATGTGTGAAATCATTCCGAAGCCGGGGAGAATAAGAATATATACCTCAGGGTGGCCAAAGAATCAAAATAAGTGTTGATAAAGGATTGGGTCACCCCCTCCAGCGGGGTCGAAGAAGGTGGTGTTTAGATTGCGATCTGTTAGGAGTATCGTAATGCCGGCTGCAAGAACGGGGAGGGAGAGAAGCAGAAGGACAGCTGTAATTAATACCGATCAAACAAATAGGGGTGTTTGATACTGAGAGATGGCAGGGGGTTTCATGTTAATAATAGTTGTAATAAAATTGATTGCCCCTAGAATTGAAGAAATTCCAGCTAGATGAAGAGAAAAGATTGTCAAATCTACAGAGGCCCCGGCATGGGCTAAATTGCCCGAAAGGGGAGGGTAAACTGTCCACCCCGTCCCAGCTCCAGCCTCTACCCCAGAAGAGGCAAGGAGAAGCAGAAAAGCGGGGGGAAGAAGTCAAAAACTCATGTTGTTTATTCGTGGAAATGCTATGTCTGGGGCTCCGATCATTAACGGGATAAGCCAGTTTCCAAAGCCTCCGATCATGATTGGTATTACTATAAAGAAAATTATTACGAACGCATGGGCCGTAACAATTACGTTATAAATTTGGTCGTCCCCTAAAAGGGCGCCGGGCTGGCTTAGCTCTGCTCGGATGAGGAGGCTTAGAGCTGTGCCTACTATTCCGGCTCATGCACCAAATACTAGATAAAGGGTGCCAATGTCTTTGTGATTAGTCGAGAAAAATCAGCGTGTGATGGCCACAGGTAGGATGGCTGAGCTTTTAAGCGGTGGATTGTAGCCCCATAAACAGAGGTTTGAGTCCTCTTCTTACCAAGCCCTAAGGTGTTTAACATATAAGATTGCAAATCTTAAGAGGCAGACTAACCCCTGCTAGGGCTTTCCCCCGCCTTCCTAATGTTGATAAGGCGGGGGAAAGTAGGTTGATGCCCGCTGGTTTGAGCGCTTAGCTGTTAACTAAGAATTTGCAGGATCGAGGCCTGCCGACCTAGAAAGGCTTTAGCTTAATTAAAGTGTCTGTTTTGCATGCAGGAGATGTGGGGTAGTATCCCGCAAGTCTTAGTCAGAGGCTGGGGGATTCTCACCCTCGCTTAGGGCTTTGAAGGCCCTTGGTCTTGTGCTAGCCTAAGCCTCTTAGATGGTTAGTAATGCTACTGCGGCGGGGGTTAAAGGCAGAAGTAGCAGGGTTGCTGAAGTTGAAATAGCAACGGGTAAAGTAAGCTGGGAGGATGGGAAGCGTCAAGGGGTAATACCGGCGGTATTATTAGGGGATATAGTCAGTGTTATAGCATACGAGAGGCGGAGGTAGAAGTAAAGGCTAAGGAGGGCAGTGAGGGCAGCTAATGTTGCAGCAGGGGCAAGGTCGTGCTTGGTGAGCTCTTGTAGAATAAGCCATTTTGGTATAAAGCCCGTGAGGGGTGGAAGACCCCCTAAGGAGAGTAAAACTAAAGGTGCGAGGGCCGTTAGGGCCGGGGCCTTGGCTCACGAGGTGGCCAGACCATTAACGGTGGTTGAGCTATTTAGTTTAAATACAAGGAAGGTTGAGAATGTTATAATAAAATAGGTAAGGAGGGTGAGTAGGGTCAGGGAGGGGGAAAATTGTATAACTAAAATTATCCACCCAAGATGTCCGATGGAAGAGTAGGCAAGGATTTTTCGGAGCTGGGTTTGGTTGAGTCCGCCTCAGCCTCCTACTAGTGTTGATGCAAGTCCTAGGATAATAAGAAGGGTAGAGTTAGTGGGCTGAATTTGCATAAGTAGGGCAAAGGGTGCCAATTTTTGTCAGGTAGACAAAATTAGTCCTGTGGTAAGGTCTAGTCCTTGAAGAACTTCAGGTAGTCATGCATGAACTGGGGCGAGGCCCACTTTTAGGGCAAGGGCCAGGGTAATGAGGGTAATAGGGAAGGGGTGGGTTATTTGTTGAATATCCCATTGTCCTGTTATTCATGCATTAGTGGTGCTTGCAAAGAGGAGTATTGCGGCCCCGGTGGCTTGGGTTAAGAAGTATTTAGTGGTAGCTTCAACTGCTCGTGGGTGGTGGTGTTGTGCTATTAATGGAACAATGGCAAGGGTATTTATTTCAAGGCCCATTCAGGCGAGGAGCCAGTGGGAGCTGGCAAAGGTAATCGTTGTTCCCAGGCCTAAACCAAAGAGTAGGGTGGCTAAGATGTACGGGTTCATTAGCAAAGGAAGGAGTTTAACCAACATGTTTGGGGTATGGGCCCAAAAGCTTAATTAGCTGACTTTACTAGGAAGTGGTGTAGTGGAAGCACTGAGAGTTTTGATCTCTCCAGGTAGGGTTCAAACCCCTTCTTTCTAAGGAGCTGGGGGGACTTTAACCCCCATAGTTCACTCTATCAAAGTGGCCCTTTGCTTCAGGCACGGCTCCCTATTTATACCTGTGGGGGTAGACCAGCAAAGGCAATGGGAAGGGCGAGGTGTCAAATAACTAGGGCTAGTGTGAGGGGTAGGAAGTTTTTTCAGATCAAATGTATTAGTTGATCATACCGAAACCGGGGGTAAGAGGCACGGACCCATAGGAAAACAACTGATAGAAGGGCTGCTTTAGTTATTAGGTTAATAGCGGTTAGTTCTGGGATTGAGGGGATGTGTGAGGCGCCCAGGAAAAGTGTAGCAGATAGCGTGTTTATAAGTAGGATGTTTGCATATTCTGCAAGAAAGAAAAGGGCGAAGGGGCCTCCAGCATACTCTACATTAAAGCCCGAGACAAGCTCTGACTCCCCCTCGGTGAGATCAAAAGGTGCGCGGTTAGTTTCAGCCAAAGTAGAAATGTATCATATAGCTGCAAGGGGTCAGGCAGGCACAATTAGTCAGACGCTTTCTTGGGCGATGTTAAAGGTTTGCAATGTAAAGCCCCCAGTAAAAATAATAATATTTAGAAGAATGAGGCCCAGACTAACTTCATATGAGATGGTTTGGGCAACCGCTCGAAGGGCGCCAATAAGAGCATACTTCGAATTAGAGGCTCAGCCTGAGCCCAGAATTGAGTACACCGCAAGGCTGGATAAGGCAAGAATAAATAAGATTCCAAGGTTTAGGTCAATTACAGGGTAGGGAAGGGGTATAGGGGCCCATAATGTAAGAGCAAGGGTTAGGGCCAGTATGGGTGCCAGGAGAAATAAGAGGGGGGAAGCAGTAGATGGGCGAACGGGCTCTTTAATAAAGAGTTTAAGACCGTCTGCGATAGGCTGCAAGAGTCCATAAGGCCCAACAATATTAGGGCCCTTTCGTAGCTGTATGTAGCCGAGTACTTTCCGCTCCAGGAGGGTAAGAAAAGCGACTGCTAGAAGAACAGGCACGATAAAGGTTAGGGGGTTAATAATATGAGTAATGACTGTGGATATCATAGTTAGGGAGAGGACTTGAACCTCTGTAGAAAGGGCTTAGGTCTTTTGCAATTACCGGGCTCTGCCACCCCAACATGCCTTTTTCTTAGGCAGGAGGGCATGCCCTTTTGCCTAGTTTAGTTGATTTCATTAGGTAAGGGGGAGGCGTGCCTTGAGCATAGGCCTCTTCTTCTCGGTCCTTTCGTACTAGAAAAGAGCATAGCATAGATAGAAACTGACCTGGATTACTCCGGTCTGAACTCAGATCACGTAGGACTTTAATCGTTGAACAAACGAACCCTTAATAGCGGCTGCACCATTAGGATGTCCTGATCCAACATCGAGGTCGTAAACCCCCTTGTCGATATGGGCTCTAAAAGAGGATTGCGCTGTTATCCCTAGGGTAACTCGGTCCGTTGATCGGCATTGCCGGATCTTACTGGTCAGAATTTCTGTTTACTAGAGCTGTGGCTCTTAGCTGTAGGAGGGGTGCTCCCATTCCACGTGGGGGTTTTTCAATTCCCCGCGGTCGCCCCAACCAAAGACATTAGGGCAGGTTCCATTTGGTTTAATCCTTTATTCAGGGTTATTAACATGATCTGCCTTGGTGTCTAAAGCTCCATAGGGTCTTCTCGTCTTATGTGTGTATTCCCGCTTCTGCACGGGAAGATCAATTTCATTGACTGGAAAGAGGAGACAGTTAAGCCCTCGTTATGCCATTCATACAGGTCTTCATTTAAAAGACAAGTGATTGCGCTACCTTCGCACGGTCAAAATACCGCGGCCGTTAAACTAATAGTCACAGGGCAGGCGGGACCTCTTATTTATTAAGTTTGCAAGAGGCGATGTTTTTGGTAAACAGGCGAGGCTTTATGTGTTTGCCGAGTTCCTTCTCTTTCTTTTAGTCTTTCCCTATGGGCACACCTGTGTAGGGTTAACGGTTAATTCTTGAATGCTTTTCTTGTTGTTTGATCTACTATTCAGTGCCCTCTTTGGTTGGGGCCGTTAATGGTCGGCGGGATGTCCGTTCCGATGTACACGTGTGCAGGGAGAGGGCCAAAGGCCCTCTTATTACTCATATTAGCATAGTCACTCCCATGTGGGCATGGGATGGTCCAGTATGTTTAGGGGGATAAGATTTGGTGATCAGTATAAGAAGGCTTAACTAGTATATCTGAGCTTTAACGCTTTCTAAGGGGATGGCTGCTTTTAGGCCCACCCAAATATTTAACCTTTGGTTTATTATGATCTTTACCCTCCTGATAAAGTTGTGTCTTGGTTCAAAGGGGCTGTACCCCCTTTGACTAACTCTTCCGGTTTCTTAAGTACATCAATAGGGGTTAAACTAAAGTGAAAAGAGAAGCCGGAAGGCTGAACTTCTATTCATTTCTTGGACAACCAGCTATAACTAGGTTCGGTAGGTTTGTCACCTCTACTCAAAGCTCCCCCCACTCTTTTGCCACAGAGACGGGTGTGCCCTATTGATAGGCTGTCTTGGAGTAGCTCACCTAGTTTCGGGATGTCAAACTAAAGCACTCTTTGCTTGGGTTACACTTGCTAAATCATGATGCAAAAGGTACGAGTTTTAATCTCTGCTTTCTCAGGCTTCACTGGGTTATTTCATTTCTCTTTCAGCGTTCCCTTGCGGTACTTTCTCTATTGCGCCGTAGGCCCTTTTCTATCGCCTATACTAAGGGGGAAAAATGGTTTGTTTAATAAAATACTGGTGTACTTAGGGGGTATTAACAGGGGGTTGTTGAAGTTGTTTAAGCGGGCTAGCTACAAAGCTTCAGGGCGACCCGACTTGCACGGATGACTTCTCAGTGTAAGGGAGATGCTTTTCTATCTTAGCTACGCTCTGATTTTTTCCAAGTGCACCTTCCGGTACACTTACCATGTTACGACTTGCCTCCCCTTTGCGATTATTAGGGTTTAGTTAATTAAGTTGGTAGGCTTGGGGAGAGTGACGGGCGGTGTGTGCGCGCTTCAGGGCCAATTTCAGCGGAACACTCTATTTCCTGCTTACTGCTAAATCCTCCTTCAGATGAACGTTTCAGTGCATCGTCCGTATTCGCTGTAGTAGCGAATGTAGCCCATTTCTTCCCTTCCCATACGCTACACCTCGACCTGACGTTTGGGGTTTTACCAGTTTTGCTTACTATTAAACCTTCACAGGGTAAGCTGACGACGGCGGTATATAGGCGGGGAAAACAAGGAAAGGTGAGGTTGAACGGGGGTTATCGGTTCTAGAACAGGCTCCTCTAGGTGGATCTAAAGCACCGCCAAGTCCTTTGGGTTTCAAGCTGATGCTCGTAGTTCCCAGGCGGATAGTGGGCGTAGGGTACTATCAATGTTTAGGGCTAGGCATAGTGGGGTATCTAATCCCAGTTTGCGCCGTAGCTTTCGTGGGTTCAGACTAAATAAAGCCACCTTCGTGGTTGAACTTCTTGTCTTCGGGTGCGTATAACAGCCTTGAAGATGTTCGGCTTTAGTATTAATTTTAACTTAACCACTCTTTACGCCGATGTCTGTCAACTTGGGCCTCTCGTATAACCGCGGTGGCTGGCACGAGTTTTACCGGCCCTCTTAGCTTTGACTAAGTCAAGTTTTCACTTATGGCTTAATGTCTATCACTGCTGAGTTCCCTTGAGGGTGTGGCTAAGCAAGGCGTCATGGGCTCAACTAGGGATGTGCCTGATACCAGCTCCTTGTTCCCGGGCGGGGAACTGTAGGGCATTCTCACAGGAGTGCGGATACTTGCATGTGTAAGTTTAGCTAAAGTTGATAGTAAAGTCAGGACCAAGCCTTTGTGCTTGCGGAGCTTTCTAGGGCCCATCTTAACATCTTCAGTGTTATGCTTTACTTAAGCTACGCTAGC